TGGAAAAATGGCGGTTCGATTCGATGTTGTTTAACAGGGAGTTAGAATACAGGTGTAGGCTAAGTAAATCGATGGACAGTCTTGGTCCTTTTGAAAATACCAGTGTAAGTGAAGATCCAATTTTAAATGATATGGATAAAGACATTTTCAATTTTAGCGACAAGTCTAATTACAGTAATGTTGATCATTTAGTCGGCGACAGATACATTCGGAATTTCATATCTGATGACACTTTTTTCGTTAGGGATAGTAATAGGGACAGTTATTCCATATATTTTGATATTGAAAATAAAAATTTTGAGATTGACAACAACCGTTCTTTTCTAAGTGAACTAAAAAGTTCTTTTTATAGTTATCAGGCTTCTAGTTATATGAATAATGCACCCCAAAGTGACGATACTCGCCACGATCGTTACATGTATGATACTAATTCTCATTATAGTTGGAATAATCACATTAATAGTTGTATTGACAGTTATCTTGGTTCTCAAATTTGTATTGATAGTTATATTTTAAGCAACAGTAACAATTACAGTGACAGCTACATTTATAGTTACATTTGTGGCGAATGTGGCGAAAGCGTAAATAGTAGTAAAAGCGAGAGTTCCAGTATAAAAACTAGCACAGATGATAGTGATTTTAGTATAAGTTCTAATAATTTAAATGTAACTCAAAAATACAGGCATTTGTGGATTCAATGCGAAAATTGTTATGGATTAAATTATAAGAAATTTTTAAAATCAAAAATGAATATTTGTGAACAATGTGGATGTCATTTGAAAATGAGTAGTTTTGATAGAATCGAACTTTCGATTGATCCCGGTACTTGGGATCCTATGAACGAAGACATGGTCTCTCTGGATCCCATTGAATTTCATTCGGAGGAGGAACCTTATAAAGATCGTATTGATTCTTATCAAAAAAATACAGGATTAACTGAGGCTGTTCAAACAGGCACAGGTCAACTAAATGGTATTCCCGTAGCAATTGGTGTTATGGATTTTCAGTTTATGGGTGGTAGTATGGGATCTGTAGTGGGCGAAAAAATCACACGTTTGGCCGAGTATGCTACCAATCAATTTTTACCTCTTATTCTAGTGTGTGCTTCCGGAGGAGCACGCATGCAAGAAGGAAGTTTGAGCTTGATGCAAATGGCTAAAATATCTTCCGCTTTATATGATTATCAATCAAATAAAAAGTTATTTTATGTAGCAATCCTTACATCCCCTACCACAGGCGGGGTGACGGCTAGTTTTGGTATGTTGGGAGATATCATTATTGCCGAACCCAATGCTTATATTGCATTTGCAGGTAAAAGAGTAATTGAACAAACATTGAATAAGACAGTACCTGAGGATTCACAAGTGGCTGAATATTTATTCCATAAGGGCTTATTTGATCCAATCGTACCACGTAATCCTTTAAAGGGCGTTCTGAGTGAGTTATTTCGGCTACATGCTTTCTTTCCTTTGAATGAAAATTAGATTTGAGCCTTAGAGTCTTAATTTAATATTTAATAAGAGTATTAATTTAATAAAACTTAATCAATTTTTTTATGTGTGGTGATCAAGTAGTTATTTAATTTATAGGAATCAAAGTCAAAATCCGAAGAATGGATTTTGACTTTGGTAACATAAGATTTAATTGTAGAAAGAACCATCCGGATCGTTTTTTATCGATATTCCCGGTTACTAATACTAACTAGGAAATCTCTATTAAACAAAATAAAAGAGTGAATTCTTTCGCTTTCTTCCGTGGAATTAGTTAACAAGGTCTTGCATCTTTCTATATCTCCCGAAAAGAATCCCCCACTAAGAATCCTTTTTGTTGGATCGTATTATAACGAATTCTTTGGGAGTTTTTAGGAAATACTTTTAAATTTTATTAAATTATGAAATTTATAAGACAAGAAAAGGTAATAACTACTAATACGAATAATAAAAGGGTGGATTATCGTATATATATATTTCATGTAGAAACATGTAGAAAGATGAATAGGTCCATTTATATATTTATTGTATTTTATTAATTAATATATATTTGTATTTTATTAATTAATATATATTTATTATTTATTAATATATATTTATTAAAACATATACTCCCTATTAAGTATATATATACTCACTTAGGTATACTATATACTCACTTAGGTATACTTAGTATAATATAACAATTATATATGAATTATAAGATATCTTTATAACAATATAATATAAGGATAAGGTTAAAATATAAAACAATAAATATAACAATAAATAACAGGTACAAATATTAAATCGAGGTACCCATTCTATGATAACTCTCAACAGTTTCCCCTCCATTTTTGTGCCTTTAGTGGGCTTAGTATTTCCGGCAATTGCAATGGCTTCTTTATCTCTTTATGTTCAAAAAAACAAGATTTTTTAGATACAACAAGGACAAATCTTATATATATATTTTTTTTTTCAAGACTTACTTGGATCATAACACGGATATCTATTTAGTAAAATATGGTATAATATGCGGCTTCCTTCGGGCATAAGCTCTTATGTATGTGTAAACATGATAAATGAATTATAACTATTTTCAAATAGATCGGGATCGGGGAGAATTTCTGAAATGTAAAGTCAATATATCTATATGTATTAGGAAATCATATGAAAGGGATGTTATTATTTTAGTTTGGATCTAAGAAATTCGATGAATTATCCCTAAAGGTTCACATCATAATAGTGCTGGTTGATGAGAGTTACTTCGGAAACAAAAAAAAGTAAAAAACAAAAATTATTTTTGTTATTCTCCCAATTCCAATAAAATGCAACTAGGTCTAGTTAGAGTATGAGTTGGCGATCAGAACGTATATGGGTAGAACTTATAGCGGGGTCTCGAAAAACAAGTAATTTCTGTTGGGCCTTTATTCTTTTTTTAGGTTCATTAGGGTTTTTATTGGTTGGAACGTCCAGTTATTTTGGTAGGAATTTTATATCTTTATTTCCTTCTCAGCAAATAATTTTTTTTCCACAAGGTATCGTGATGTCTTTCTATGGGATCGCAGGTCTTTTTATTAGCTCCTATTTGTGGTGCACAATTTCGTGGAATGTAGGTAGTGGTTATGATCGATTCGATATAAAAGAGGGCATAGTGTGTATTTTTCGTTGGGGATTTCCTGGAAAAAATCGTCGCATATTCCTCCGATTCCTTATGAAAGACATTCAGTCCATCAGAATAGAAATTAAAGAGGGTATTTATGCTCGTCGTGTCCTTTATATGGAAATAAAAGGACAAGGAGCCATTCCCTTGACTCGTACTGATGAGAATTTTACTCCACGAGAGATTGAGCAAAAAGCTGCTGAATTGGCCTATTTCTTGCGTGTACCAATTGAAGTATTTTGAAAAAAGGAACTGAAGAATGAATACTTTGCAAGAGATAAAAAACTCAAGAATCATCTTTTTTTCTATAGCATAACTTAACTGAAGTTTCTTCAGAACGCTTACTCGAGCCAAAGCAAACATATATGAAACAATTCTAAAACTAAATTGTTTATGTCCACAATTTTTTTATTCGTATGTAAATCCACTTAACTCAAATTCAGTAACAAATCTAAATGATAGATTCATCATATATCAAAACATTTCGTCATAAAGTATAAAGTAAAGAATTTTTTTTTCTAAATATTTGATATTTTGATAGAACGGGAGTTCTTTCGTCTCGAAATCCGACTACTATTAATTTGAAGAGGGCTCTTTCTTATTCTATATTCTGTATTCTTTCTAAATTCAAGGACTAACCGCTGTACTGAATCACAAAAAAAAACCGGAAATACATCGATGACTTGTAATAGAACTTATGCTTGATAGAAATATTAGTATCGTATAGAGTCGACGAATGAGGTGCGTTCATTAAAAATTTTTAAATTCACAGACGAAAAAATGGCAAAAAAGAAAGTATTCATTTCCCTTCTATATCTTGCATCTATAGTATTTTTGCCTTGGTGGATCTCTCTCTCATTTAATAAAAGTCTGGAATCTTGGTTTACTAATTGGTGGAATACTAGGCAATCCGAAATTTTTTTGAATGATATTCAAGAAAAGAGTATTCTAAAAGAATTCATAGACTTAGAGGAACTCTTACGTTTGGACGAAATGATAAAGGAATACCCGGAAACACATTTACAAAAGCCTCGCATCGAAATCTACAAAGAAACGATCCAATTGATTAAGATGCACAACGAGGATCGCATCCATACAATTTTACACTTCTCGACAAATATAATCTGTTTCGGTATTCTAAGTGGTTATTCTATTCTAGGTAATGAAGAACTTGTTATTCTTAACTCTTGGTTTCAAGAATTCCTATACAACTTAAGCGACACAATAAAAGCTTTTTCTATTCTTTTATTAACTGATTTATGTATAGGATTCCATTCGCCCCACGGTTGGGAATTAATGATTGGCTCTGTCTACAAAGATTTTGGATTTGCTCATAATGATCAAATTATATCCGGTCTTGTTTCTACTTTTCCAGTCATTTTAGATACAATTTTAAAATATTGGATCTTTCGTTATTTAAATCGTGTATCTCCTTCACTTGTAGTGATTTATCATTCAATGAATGACTGAAAAGTGATCGAACGATACAATTATAATATTTGTTACTTTGTACATAAGCAAAACATTCAAAATTGTACTTACTACCCATCCAAGGGATTCCTCCAATATTCCAGTAAAATTATTTATATTTAATATTTAAGTAATATAGCAAAATTATAGATAGGGAACTATACTAGCGACCTACCTAATTTTATTGTAGAAATTTTCGGGATCAATGATTGGACCATGCAAACTAAAAATACCTTTTCTTGGATAAAGAAAGAGATTACTCGATCCATTTCCGTATCACTCATGATATATATACTAACCCAGGCACCCCTTTCAAATGCATATCCCATTTTTGCACAGCAGGGTTATGAAAATCCACGAGAAGCGACTGGCCGTATTGTATGTGCCAATTGCCATTT